TCACCCTTTTTGGATTGGAGTTTCGACGGAAGAATTTTTAGAACAACACAGTACAGTCAACGCCATTTGTTAGAACAGCTTCCTTTGAGTCTCTGCACCTATCCTTTTTTTATTGCTTTCTAAATCCTTATTTTTTTGCTTTTGAAAAAGGAGTTGGCTCAGGATTACCCATTTTTATTAATTCCAGGGTTTCTCTGAATTTGAAAGTTTTCACTTAGTAGGTCTCCATACTAAGGCTCAAGCCAATTAAGTCCGTAGCGTCTACCGATTTCGCCATATCCCCTTATCCCCTTTTTTCTTTTGTTTTAAAAAAGAATTAGGATCTCCGTGTAATGTCCTTTCCTTTTTTTCTTTCATTTCTGCCGGAACCTTCGAATTCATTAGATTTGATATGAATTACTATCACCGAAAAATGTTTCCTCCTTTTTCATTTTTTGTCTATCTTCTTTCATCTCGGTCGGAAGTCTCTATTTGAATTTGATTTGGTCTAATCAGAAATTATTCTATCATTTCTGTAGCTACAATTCAATATAGATGGATATAGACCATATATTTCCTCCTATCGGTTCATTTTACCATGCAATTTTTAATACTTAAAAGGTCGATTCTTTGTTTGTCATCATAGTCTATGAATGAAAGCATAAGAATATCTTATTTTGTTATTATGATCCGGAGTTCATCTTTATCGATTCTAATTTTTTTATTCTTTTTTCGTTTAGGTTTTCTTAAGGCAGACTCCTATAAAACTATAACTAGAATAGTGATCTATTTATTAGAGTTCTAGATATTCATATAATGAAAATTGTCATAATGCATTTTTTTTAATTTCGATTTGAAATGAATTTGAAAATTCATAGCGTTACTAAAAAGAGAAATCAAATTGCATATAATTTTCGAAATCGAATTTAAATAGAATCTAATTGTTCTAGACGAAAAATAGAATATACATATAGAATATACATAGAGAAATAAACGAAATTCCATATTTCTATTTATTTGATTTGAAATATTTATTTGAAATTCATATCATAAAAGAATAAAAATGAATAAGTCTAAACTAAAATATAGTTTAACTAAAATAAATATTGAATTACAGTGCATATAGAATTTATGGGAGCCCGCTTAGCTCAGAGGTTAGAGCATCGCATTTGTAATGCGATGGTCATCGGTTCGATTCCGATAGCCGGCTTTTCTCTATTTTTCTTTGTTTAATTTTTTTTATATTTAATATGTTTTTTTGAAATCGAAGAACAAAGAAAAGAATAAGAGTACCTTTCCTTTCTTCAAAACGATCTATTATGTCGTAGAAACTTCCAACTAGGAATAAAAACAAAGGGTTCAATCTCGGCAGAACAAATCATGAAAAACTCTTTACTTTTCTTTTTTTTTTTTTTTTTACTTACATATTTTAATACAAAAATATATTATATTAATATATAAAAAGATTTGTATATGATGTATATACAATACATTTCATTATTCATTGGAATACAACACTTCAGGAGATTTCGTTTCATTTATCATTTAGTTCAGGTTTAATTTATGTTTTTTTTTGTAAAATGGAATATATAAATATAAATAAAGAAAATCAATAAAGAAAGGAGTCTTTATGTCGCGTTACCGAGGGCCTCGTTTCAAAAAAATACGCCGTCTAGGGGCTTTACCTGGACTAACTAATAAAAGGCCTAGAGTCGGAAGTGATCTTAGAAACCAATCACGTTCCGGGAAAAGATCTCAATATCGTATTCGTCTAGAAGAAAAACAAAAATTGCGTTTTCACTATGGTATTACAGAACGGCAATTACTTAAATATGTTCGTATCGCCAGAAAAGCCAAAGGGTCAACAGGTCAGGTTTTACTACAATTACTTGAAATGCGTTTGGATAACATTCTTTTTCGATTGGGCATGGCTCCGACTATTCCTGGAGCCCGCCAATTAGTTAACCATAAACATATTATAGTTAACGGCCGTATAGTAGATATACCAAGTTATCGTTGCAAACCCCAAGATACTATTATGGCGAGGGATGAACAAAAATCCAGAGCTCTAATTCAAAATTCTCTTGATTCATCCCCCCGTGACGAATTGCCCAAACATTTGACTCTTAATCCATTCCCATATAAAGGATTAGTCAATCAAATAATAGATAGTAAGTGGGTCGGTTTGAAAATAAACGAATTACTAGTGGTAGAATATTATTCTCGTCAGACTTAGCCCTAAATAAAATACAAAGTAACGGGTTCGGACAATAAATAAGGATCGAACTCTTATACTCTAATAGATAGTATTTCTTGTTGGTTTATTTCTTACAGTTAGAAATGTTGGCGAATTAAATTAGGTACAAAATACGGAAAGAGAGGGATTCGAACCCTCGGTAAACAAAAGTCTACATAGCAGTTCCAATGCTACGCCTTGAACCACTCGGCCATCTCTCCTACATAATGATTATGACTCAGAAACTGAAGAAATAGCGAGCCGTTACTATGTTCATATTTCTATTACTATATCGATTTTTGTTTGGATTAGGTACGACTAGGACCAACGGAGCAATACTATAAACTAATAGTATAACAAATAGTAATAGAAAATTTTTTTTTTCTAAAAAATCTTTCCTCGTAGGATTAAATTAAAAAACAAGTTTTTCCTTGTGAAAGGATCAAATATATATTGATTCATATTTGCGAAGATGATGTTTCTATCTTTTAATTTGATATTTCTATATCCGATATTTCCATATATAACGGATTTGATCAATTAATTGAAACAAATCAACTGATTGATGGGTTTCTGTTTTTTAGACTCTATATGATTAATAGATACTCTTTGATCCTGCTTAGATTTCGATTTAAACTACAATTCCATAAATTCAAAAAAAAATTAGAAAAAAAATTTCTAATTTTAAAGTGCTCATCAACAAATTCCTTAATTTCACAATTATTCTATTTCCATCATAGAATGATTATTCGATTCTTTTTCCTTTCTTCGTTGGATCTCTTTCTTCTCTTGATTCTTCCGCTTCAATGAAATCGGAATAGCTCCTATATTACTCCATTTGATTTGTATGAATTCGAATGGGATTCAACTCTTTGTTATTGATTCTTGAAAAAGGAGCAATTTGTTGGGTAGTTGGAATAATTGGAATAACTAGAAGTATAAGTAGTAGTAGATAATTTGTATCTTTATTTAAATTTGTTTGTTTGGAAGGGAATCCGTTTTTATGTTATTTCGTACTGTACAAACCCTTTGTTTGTGTAATCATTTTCCCACAAGGGGTAATGAGAAGAATTTTAGAATGGATTGATACCTATGCCTAGATCGCGGATAAATGGAAATTTTATTGATAAGACCTTTTCAATTGTGGCCAATATCTTATTACGAATAATTCCGACAACTTCAGGAGAAAAAGAGGCATTTACTTATTACAGAGATGGTGTGATTTGATTTTATTTATTATTTAGTTTTCTTTTACTGCTCCGAGTTTTATGTGAAAGACACACGATTCGGAATAGAAAGAACAAATATTCTTATTCTATATTATAGAAATAAACCTACGCTTGTTGAAGGTGAAGTTTATAAATAGAACAATTCCTTCTGTCGTGTATCCCCGATTGATGCAACCTCAGATACTATGCTTCAGTTATAGATTTTAGTATTGAGCGAAAGGTTACACCTTTGTGTTTTTTATTACAGGTCAATTCTACTTCCTAGTAATATAATACTAATAGGTGGCATAGGGGAAGAAGCACTACACCTAGCAATCGACAATACGAAAGCTTTGTTAAAAATTACTTACCTACTCCCTTTCTTATCTGGATTGGGACTAACAAAAATGGTTGGGACAATAAACATCCATCTCGTTCGTACTTTGGATACCCATATAACCATCGAAAACTGTTGAAGTGACTATTTCCTGGAAATTAGGAGGCGTTGAGGACAAAAGAATTGTTGGAGTTATCTTTTCTATTTAGTATCAAGACACTTGATTCTAGTAAAAGCTCTTGCGCAAGAAGGTTGGCTAGAGATTTTTTGTAAAAACACTAGCCCCGCTCAGTTCATAATAAGAATGTTTTAACCCTTTTAATTATTACATGTATTTTAAATTCTTATTATGTATATTTAAAGGAGGAGCCGTATGAGGTGAAAATTTCACGTACGGTTCTGGAACGGAGATTCTTTGAATAGAATAACGACCGTAACGGATGTCAGCTCAATCCGAAGGAAATTATGCGGAAGCTTTACAGAATTATTATGAAGCTATGCGACTAGAAATTGATCCCTACGATCGAAGTTATATACTCTATAATATAGGCCTTATTCACACAAGTAATGGAGAACATACGAAAGCTTTAGAATATTATTTTAGGGCACTAGAACGAAACCCATTCTTACCACAAGCTTTTAATAATATGGCAGTGATCTGTCATTACGTGCGGCTATCTCCACTATAGAAAGAAAAAGGAAGACAAAATCTTCTAGTAAATACTAAAAAAAGGCTCGCTACAAATGCATCATCCAAAACGATGATTTCTTTGAGCTGTAGCAAAGAAAAAAACTTCATATTAATAGAAGTCAAAATATGAAGAAATAAGATAAAAAAAATATGCCTAGATACTTTTTTCTATAGTCTATGGATAAAAAAAAGATCTAATTGATAGAGAGGAAGCACCGTAAAGATCAATTAATGAGGTTTTGGGCCAATACATTAAGAAAAGAACTGCTTACTTATGCTTATATATAAGATAGATAAAAGTTAGGAATTAACTTATGTAATAGAGTCGATCCACTAAGGCTAAGGTATTAAGCGGCGGTGTAGTATCAAATCCCAAAGATAGTAAGTCTTTTCTTTCTTACTTATGTTTATGACGGAAAGTCTTTTTCAAAGCTTCTATATAAATTTCGATATGAAACCGAGATAGTTACCTTGCGGAAAATACGAAAGATAGGAGTAAATACCTATGCGTTATTATTCTACAGGTGGGAGAAAAGATAAAACTAAAAC